ATTTAAAAACAAATTATGTTTCGTAATTTCATAATCCAATTTTTTTTTTAATTTCTAATTGAATCTTTTGGATATAAATCACGAGAATGTCTATTCTTCCTCGAATCTTTCATTGATAGGTAAAGGATTAAATCCTTTTAAGAAATAAAGTTTTTGATCGGAATAGTAATGAAACATTCCGAAGGGACCCCTTAACTATTAAGGGATTAATAGAACGAATCACACTTTTACCACTAAACTATACCCGCTACAATGTGATTATTGTATATAAATGTATCTTTTGTCGAACAAAAAGATTAGCCATAATAATTAAGAAGATAGGATCAGAAAAGAATCAGGAAAATTAGAGCGTTGACGTGCTTTGTTCAAGGAGCCCGATTAAATTAGGGAAAGAGGAGTCATTTAAATAACTAAATAACAACACCCTTTTTTGATGGGGGTGCTTTGACATTGACGGATACGGTTCGATAATGTACGCCAAAACATAAAATTATGCAAGAATATATGGTTCCATTCTTTCTTTTTTTTTATTCCATTTACTTTACTGGAATAAAAAAAAGAAAGATCAAATAATTAAGAAATGACACTTTGATTCTATTCTGTATCATAGGAATCGAAATAGTCTTTATTATGATTGTTGTTGTTTCAATAACAAGTATCCTTTTTTCAAATCAAATAAATCATTTTTTCTACGATTCATTGGAACAAAAAAGGCCCAGCGAGGTACTGACCAGGCCGGGCTGTGGAATTAAAAAAAGCTCTTGGAGACGAAATCAAAGAGGTACTTTTATTATATATTAAATTATATAGTTTATATAGTAGTAATATATAATTTATTACTTATAATATATAATTATAGAATTATAATTTATATTCATTGGAATAGTAGATTGGAGATATCTCTTTCGAGCCCTTACTTTATCTCAATGGAATTACTTTTAATTTCTATATTTTTTTAATATTTTTTATATTTTATATGTCTAGATACTATATAATTATATATAATAAAAATAATATAAAAAATAAAAATAAGAGGTATAAAAGAAAGAAAGACTCTTTTTTCAAACCTTACTTTTTGTGTAATGTAACATAGTAATTATCCTTTTTCGATTGGGGGAGATGGCTGAGTGGACTAAAGCGTCGGATTGCTAATCCGTTGTACGGGTTTTTCGTACCGAGGGTTCGAATCCCTCTCTTTCCGCTTTTGTTAATGACGTGGTATTTTTTATTTCTCTTTCAATTTCGACGAGTCTTTTTTTTTTATTTAATAGTTAAAGATGTGGAATAGATAAAATCCTAAGAACATTTAAAAATCGAGCAAGGAAAACAAAAACTTTATTTTTTATTCTTCACGTCCAGGATTACGTCCTGGATCATTAGATAGGAATCCGAAGATAAAGAGAGAAACAAAGAATATCACTACTGTGTAAACAAATAGTTTGAGAGTAAGCATTACACAATCTCCAAGATCATTTTTTTGGAAAAAAAGAGAATAGATTCTCCATTTTTATACCACATATACCTCATTTTGACACCAAAAATGGTTTTTATAAAGCTAGAAATAGAAGAAATAGAAAAGAATTTTCATAAATTCATTTGTAATGTAATATGAGTCAAGTCTTTCATTAACAAAATTTTTTGCATACCCACAATATCTAATTGTGGGGGACTCTAATAGGTTCTTTCAATGTAAAAAAAGGGTCCGAATTAGCAAATGGGGTGATCTCCAGACTTATCGTGGCGATACAAGAATTTCAATATTTGAATTGAAGCTTTATACTATAAGACTTATCTGATCTTATCAATTGTTAGAATCTTTTTTTTTATAATAAATCATGAATTTTTCTAGGACAGTATTCAAAATCTCATCGAAAACTTACAGCAGCTTGCCAAACAAAAGCTAAGAGAAAAAATAGCACAGGTATTACTGGCATAAAATCTACGATTGGATTCAAAAAAGCGTAGGCTTCAGGCAATTTGGCGAAGAAAAAACTATTTGAAGAAAGAGTAGAATTAAACCAGATACAGATCAAACTAAAGATATTAAGCATAACAAACGTTTTGTTTTTTTGTTTTGTTCTTGAAGATAATTGTATTTATTTTGATTGAGTTATTGTTATTAATAATATAAAATTAATAATTTAATAATATAATGTTATTTTTTTTTTTTAAGTTTAAGTTATATAAAAAAATGAGTAAAAATTAAAAAAAAAAAAATAAGGTAGACCAAAAAACTTTTCTTTGATTTGAACTAACTCAACCAAAAATACTTCAATTCTCAAATTAAAAGAGAATAGAAGAAATCATACTTTCATACAATATCTTAATTGAATTATATGTAATGATCAATAAATTTGATCAATAAATTTCGTTTAATTCTCTATCTACTATATCTAAATGTATCAAAATCTTAGTAACAATCTATTCTATAGATATTTAGACTATAATTGACGAACAACTAATAAGAATATTAGTGTTTATTAATGTCGAATATAAATATAAAATGGGGCGTGGCCAAGTGGTAAGGCAACGGGTTTTGGTCCCGGTATTCGGAGGTTCGAATCCTTCCGTCCCAGAGCATACCTATTATATATATCATATCGGATTATATATATCGTATCATAATACCGATTTTATATCAGAATAAAAGATTGTCTTTTTTTTTTTATTAAGAGTATAATAATATTGGATAGAATATGATTCTTTTTTCTTATAATGATTAATTCTTATCTGAATTATATCTTTTTCACAAATTTAATCGTGTTCAAATAACACCAAATAATACACAGATGTAATTGAATCTATTTGTATCCAAGTAAGATGGGAACATAGATTAAAAGAAAAGAGTTTTTATTATAATATAATATTAATATAAGATTATAATATAAAAAAAAAGATCCGGGGACGGGCTTTTCATTCTATGTCCATACCTTTCATATTTCAATTAGTTACTCATAAAAAAAAAAGCCTTACTTCTTATATCCATTGGAATTTTCAATGATGCATTCTAAATATAAATGCGAAAGCCTCTCTTTCTTTTTTCCCTATACTTTAACTTTAAATGGTGGTGCAGTCTGATTATTGATTTTCTGTGGATTTCTAAATTATAAACGCGGGTGTTCGTTTGATATTGGGGTACTAATTAACTTCAATCAATAATCAATAGGATTAACTGGTTTAAAGTAAAAAAAAAAATAGATATATTATATGGGGTAAATTGAATTCTTGTTGAGACTTCTTCAGAAACTACCCATTCATAAAAGTATAGATTACTATGTATCGACCGAACCAATGATTATTCATGATTTCATAATTGAATCAATTACATACTGGTTACAGCAACCTACTAGAGAAATGTTATGGTAAAACTTCGTTTAAAACGATGTGGTAGAAAGCAACGTGCGACTTGAAGGATATGGTCGGTTGTGGATTCTTACATCCACCATTTTTTTATATTAATTATATAGGAATGAGGGTGCTCTTGGCTCGACATCGTTTGTTCTGTTCCACTGGAAAAACCTCATTTTTTGAGGGTTGCGATGTAAATAGTACATGATCATGATGGAGCTCGAGTAAAAAGTATTGATTCATTTTTTAGGGACATGGATCTAGGGTTAGTGTTAATTAATAAGTTGAAACAACTTCGTAAGTATATTTTCGATATAGAAATCGAAAGGATCCAATTCTAACAAGTTTAAAATTCATAACGAAAATTTATTGGAATTGGTAAAACTCTTTCGATCAAAAGTGTATCACATGGGAATCAACCATTTGTATGATTCTTTGATAGAAAGAAATTGCAAAAATGGTATGTTGCTGCCATTTTTTTAAATGATTAAAGATCACCGAAGTAATGTCTAAACCCAACGATTCAAGGCAACGATAAAGAATCCTGGAACAAGTAAATACCGTTTTCAGTTGTCTCAAAAAATAGATCATAATGAAGAATCAAAATAAATTATAAAGGAGACAGACAAAAAATGTGTGGTTAAAGACCGCTCAATAAAGGAAATGCCTAAAGGTTTTCCTTTGGATTATTTGAGAGTTATCCAACTTGAGTTAGGAGGATGTGAATACGAATGATTTTTTTCTTTTTCGGGCAAGAATAAGAAAAAGTACTTAAATCATAGTTTAATTGATTTGATGATTTGATGGATCTATTTGACATTAATTATAAATTCTATATATAGACATAATTTCTAATTTTCTTGAGCCGTACGAGGAGAAAACTTCTTATACGTTTCTAGGGGGGGTATTATTCATCTACATCTATCCCAATGGGCGGTTTATCGAATCGTTGCAATTGATGTTCGATCCAGAAGAGAAGGAAGAGATCTTCGGAAAGTGGGTTTTTATGATCCGATAAAGAATCAAACTTATTTAAATGTTCCTGCTATTCTATATTTCCTTGAAAAGGGCGCTCAACCTACGGGAACTGTTCATGACATTTCAAAGAAGGCGGGGGTTTTTATGGACCTTTCTCTTAATTAACAGATTACATTAAATTAATGAAATACAATAAATAAAAAAAGGGGGAGGGGGGGGTGACTTGTATATAACTTTGTATAACCCTTTCTATACAACCCCCCCTCTTTTGCTCTATTCCTACTCAATTTATTATTACTACCATAAGATGTCGTCGTCTATAACGACAAAAATCTCTTTTTATTTTAGTGAGATAAATTCATATAAGACAGATAGATAGAAAAAAGATTAAGTGATGAAATAAATGAATGAAATAGTTGGATCTATAAATATCAAATTTTACATTATCGCTAATTCAATAATGGTTTATTTTTCGTTGAAACTTTAACTTTTTTTTATTTATTTTATTTGTTCATAAAAAAAACATGGGATTTAAGTTTACCCTTTTTACTTATATTGATTGCGTAAACCCAATCAAGATTTTTTTATACTTCTCTCCGAATTTTTTTTACGCCTATACCTTTTTGTATTTATCTTTATTAAATATGTAGTGCTAATTCAATAGTTTTTTTTATTTTGAATTTCTATTTATTTATAGTTATAGTAATTAAATATTCTATTTTTTATTTAATAAATTTTAAATTTAATAAGAAAGTATTGAATAATTTTTTATTTGAATTTATGGTTTTCTACATTATGTTCTTTTCTCAACATTAACTTTTATATTGACAACAGTATATCAAACAAATATAATCCGATCGTGAATAAATGTATATATTTATCTCTGTTCTATAGACTTGGTTTTTTATTTTACTTTATTCAAATGGTGGGTTCATTGGATTTGCTGGGATACAAAAAGTCTTTATTTTTTTTTTTATTAAAGAAAAATAAATGGATAACATACGAACAAAATATGTGGTAGTCTATAAATTTTTATTTTATCTATATTTTTATCCTAATATATATTCTTATCTTAGACGTCATTGTATTTGCATCTGATATGTTCATTTTTATGTTATGTTCAGAATCGATTAGAAATATTTTTTATTATTTAATATTTTGATTGCGTTGTGAAATTCAATCTCTTTTTTGATTACGATTAGATCTATACATTTTGATTCGGGTTGCTAACTCAACGGTAGAGTACTCGGCTTTTAAGTGCGACTAGCATTTTTTACACATTTGTATGAAGCAACGGATTCGTCAATACCATCGGTAGAGTTTGTAAGACCGCGACTGACCCTGAAAGGAAGGAATGGAAAAAGCAGCATGTCGTATTAATGGAGAATTCTGAGAATATTTTATTCTTATCTTATCGGATCGATCCAAAATCGTGTTTGAATTCTTGACGCGCAAAAAAAAAAAAAATAAATTGAAAGTTGGGTTAATTGAATAAATGGATAGAGCCCCATGGCTCCAATTATAGGGAAATAAAAAAAGCAACGAGCTTCTGTTCTTAATTTGAATGATTACCCGATCTAATTAAACGTTAAAAATATATTAGTGCTTGATGCGGGAAATGTTTTTACCATAAGTGGATTAGATTATCGATTTTTTTTATAAATCCTAATTATTCGTAGATATTCTCCATTAGAGTGTGGGGATGAATGTGTAGAAAAAGCAGTATATTGATAAAAAGATTTTTTTTACAAATTTCCAAAATCAAAAGAGCGATTGGGTTGAAAAAATAAAGGATTTATAACCATCTTGTTATCCTAGAATGAACATAAACCTATTTAATTAGATGGAGAGGATAAAGAGTCCGCTGATGAGTCTTATCTGTTTCCGGGGTATCTATCTAGTCTTTTCTTACTATAATATCCTGTTTTGACTGTATCGTACTATGTGTCATTTAAGACCCCAAGAAATCCCCTATCCCTGGTTCAAGTTCAAATCTAATTTTAAATAAATGGAGGAATTTCAAGGATATTTAGAACTAGATAGATTTAGGCAACATGACTTCCTATACCCACTTATCTTTCGGGAGTATATTTATGCACTTGCTCATGATCATGGTTTAAATAGAGTGATTTTGTTGGAAAATTTAGCTTATGATAATAAATCTAGTTTACTTATTGTAAAACGTTTAATTACGCGAATGTATCAACAGAATCATTTGATGATTTCCGCTAATGATTCTAACCAAAATAGATTTTTGGGATACAACAAGAATTTGTATTCTCAAATGATATCAGAAGGATTTTCAATCATTGCGGAAATCCCATATTCTCTACGATTAATATCTTCTTTGGAAGGGGCACAAATCATAAGATCTTACAATTTACGATCCATTCATTCAATATTTCCTTTTTTAGAGGACAAATTCCCACATTTAAATTATGTGGCAGATGTACTAATACCCTACCCCATCCATCTAGAAATCTTGGTTCAAACCCTTCGCTACCGGGTGAAAGATGCCTCCTCTTTACATTTATTGCGGTTCTTTCTTCATGAGTATTCTAATGGTAATATTCTTTTTATTCTAAAAAAATCTATTTCTATTTTTTCAAAAAGTAATTCAAGATTATTATTATTCTTATATAATTCTTATATATGTGAATACGAATCCCTTTTCCTTTTTCTCCGTAACCAATCTTCTCATTTACGATTAACATCTTCTGGAGTCCTTTTTGAGCGAATCTATTTACATAGAAAAATGGGGGATCTTGCCGAAGTCTTTGTTAATGATTTTCGGGGCATCCTATGCTTCCTCAAGGATCCTTTCATTCATTATGTTAGATATCAAGGAAAATCAATTCTGTCTTCAAAAGATACGCCTCTTCTGATGAATAAATGGAAATATTACCTTGTCAGTTTATGGCAATGTCATTTTTATGTATGGTCTCACCCAGGAAGGATCTATATAAACCAATTATCCAAGCATTCCCTCGACTTTTTGGGTTATTTTTCAAATGTGCCACTAAATCCTTCAATGGTGCCGAGTCAAATGCTAGAAAATTCATTTGTAATAAATAATGCTCCTAAGAAGCTCGATACAATAGTTCCGATTATTCCTCTGATTGGATCATTGGCTAAAGCGAAATTTTGTAACGCATTAGGGCATCCCATTAGTAA